GCGCGGTGTTCCGGGGCGGTGACAGATCTAGAGGGATAGCTGTCTAAGGAAAATTAATTCATTAAAGTAGCATGCTTGTATCAATATGGGTTGGTGACCGTGAAATGTNNNTTGGGTTGTTAGACTATTCCATGATAGTATATGATCTGAGTTTAGGTATGCTGTGCCATAGGTCTTGTTTTTGGGGTTTGGCAGGACATTAGTAGTTGGCATGGCAACCCACTTTCATGGGGGGGTAGGGGGGGTTTGTAATAGCATAGCTGCTGCGGCGGCGTATGCGTACGTGTATGCGTACGTGTATGCGTACGTGTATGCGTACGTGTATGCGTACGTGTATGCGTACGTGTATGCGTACGTGTATGCGTACGTGTATGCGTACGTGTATGCGTACGTGTATGCGTACGTGTATGCGTACGTGTATGCGTACGTGTATGCGTACGTGTATGCGTACGTGTATGCGTACGTGTATGCGTACGTGTATGCGTACGTGTATGCGTACGTGTATGCGTACGTGTATGCGTACGTGTATGCGTACGTGTATGCGTACGTGTATGCGTACGTGTATGCGTACGTGTATGCGTACGTGTATGTCCTGATACCATTAAACGAATGTCCTGCTACCATTGAGCCTTGCTGGCGCTAGGCAGAATTACCCTCTGGCATGCTAATCCTTGCCGGGTATGCTCGTGAGTTTGCACCCTAGTGAGTGTGTTAGTAGACTATATCCTGGACAATTAACGCTGCACCCTTGAAAGCTTGAAGGTAGTTGACCATACATTTTAGACTTAAGTCCAGCTTCAATTGAATTGACTGCGACGGGGCCTTTGACGGCCATAGGTGAATCCAAGCATCCCTTAAAAATTAAAAAATACCAGAGGCATGACACCACAGTTATGTGTCGGCATGGGCTGATTAGTCACTAACCCATCGAGATGTCTTATTTAAGGGGAATGAATAGGCGATTTTAGGTGAGATGGCCCTGAAGAAAGAACCAGATGCCGTTTACGACCCAGTACTAGAAACCCCCAGGACGTATGGGCCCGGGGCGAGAAGAGGGATCCTTTTCACAAGGGTTGCTGGTTTCACGTGAGTTGGTAGATTAAGAGATAAGCCGTTGGAGGTGATATGCGTGTTGGCTTGAAGTGATTTGACTTGGATGGGGTATGGACGATCAAGGTATTGATGTACCCGAGAATGTGTATGGGGGAATACAGTTATGTACGATTATACATAATATGTACTATATATTATATCATGGGGTAGATAGTTGTATGCACGAATTACATAGGCTTTGTCAAGGAATAGTTTAAAATAGAATGTCAACTTTGGGTGTTGATGGTGGGGCTTTAGCCTTTTCCTTGAGTCTTTGGGGGAAATTTATTCCCCTTTTCTGGTTTACAAGACCAGTGTAATTAATATACTACATAGACCTTCATTTTAGGAGGTGGTTTTCCATAATACTGACGAAGGGCATTAAGATGAGAATAAGTGAGAAGTAAAGGACGGATGCTAGTTGGCCGATGATGATGAAGGGGTGTTCAACTGGTTGTCCGCCGATTCATGTGAGAGTTAGGAGGTCTGCAACTAGTAATCAAAAAAGGCACTGGCTGAGGGGTCGGAATATTATGCTACGTTGTTTTGATGTGTGTAGGAGTGGTATGAGGATTAGGATTAGAATGGATAGAACTAGGGCTAACACTCCCCCAAGTTTATTAGGAATGGATCGGAGAATGGCGTAGGCAAATAGGAAGTATCATTCTGGCTTAATGTGTGGGGGGGTGTTGAGTGGATTGGCTGGAATATAATTGTCTGGGTCTCCTAGGAGGTCTGGGGAAAATAGGACTAGTGTTAGGAGTGTTAAGATTATGGCTAGTGCGCCTAATATATCTTTGATTGTGTAATAGGGGTGGAAGGGGATTATGTCTATGTCTGATGGGATTCCGGTGGGATTATTTGATCCGGTTTCGTGTAAGAATAGGAGATGGACTATAACTAGGGCTGCAATGATGAAGGGAAGGAGGAAGTGAAAGGCAAAGAATCGTGTTAAAGTAGCTTTGTCTACTGAGAACCCGCCTCAGATTCATTCTACAAGGTTTGTTCCGATGTAGGGGATTGCTGAGAGTAGATTGGTAATAACTGTTGCCCCTCAGAAGGATATTTGGCCCCATGGGAGAACATATCCTATGAAGGCTGTTGCTATGACAGCAAAGAGGAGGAGGATTCCCACGTTTCAGGTTTCTATAAAGATATAGGATCCGTAGTAAAGGCCTCGGCCTACATGTAGGAATAAGCAGATAAAGAATATGGATGCTCCGTTGGCGTGTAGGTAGCGCAGGATTCAGCCGTAGTTGACGTCCCGGCAAATGTGAGTTACGGATTGGAAGGCGGTTGCCGTGTCTGAGGTGTAGTGTATTGCTAGGAATAATCCTGTTAGGATTTGAATACCTAGGCAGATTCCTAGTAGTGAGCCGAAATTTCATCATGAGGAAATGCTCGATGGGGCTGGTAGGTCAATTAGGGAGTCGTTAATAATTTTGAGTAGGGGGTGTGATTTTCGGATGTTGGTCATTTTAGTTTCTGTAGTTGAAGTACAACGGTGGTTTTTCATGCCATAAGTCATGGTTTAAGTCCATGTGGAAATAATGATAACATATATCGTGTTTATTTTGAGTACAATTTTTGTGGTGGGGTTTGTGGGGTTTTCTTCTAAGCCTTCTCCTATTTATGGGGGAGTTGGTTTAATTGTCAGTGGGGGCGTTGGTTGTGGTATTGTCATAAATTTTAGTGGTTCTTTTTTGGGTTTAATGGTATTTTTAATTTATTTGGGTGGGATGATGGTAGTTTTTGGATATACAACAGCTATGGCTACGGAATTATATCCAGAGGTGTGAGTTTCTAATAAAGTTGTGTTGGGGGCTTTTTTATTGGGTTTAGTTATGGAGGTGGCGCTAGTTTCATATGTGTTGAAGGAGGAGATTGTTGGGCTAACATTTGAGTTTAATGACCTGGGCGATTGGGTTGTTTATGATGTTGAAGATTTTGGATTTGTTGGTAAGGAAGCTATTGGTGTTTCTGCTTTGTATAGTTATGGTACATGATTAGTGATTGTTACTGGTTGATCTTTGTTGGTAGGGGTTGTAGTGATTATAGAGATCACTCGTGGTAATTAAAACGTGAGTATTATAATTAGGGTTAGGGTAAATGTAATTATGAAAGATAGGAAATATAGTTTTACTTGACCTTTTTGGCTTGAGATGAGTGTTGAGGACTTCATTTGGAAGAGGGAAATTGATTTTGGAATTGTATTTTCTAATCAGGCTAGGTCGAGTAGTATTGATGCCACCTTTTGGCTTATTAGTAGGCTGACAAGTGGTTGAGTTCGGTGTATAATGGTTGGGAAGTAACCTAAGAGATTTGAAAACTTAAAATGTTTAGAGGGTTTTTCATGTTTTAGGTTTTGCGTTGCTGTATTAAGTTCTAGAGCTACGGTGAAGCCTAGCAAGGTGACGAGTATGGCTGTAATTTTTAGATATGTTGGCATGGTTATTTGAGGGATTGTAGTGGGAGTAATATTGTTTGAGATGAAGAAGCCGGCGAAGATACTTCCTATTAGGAGGCGTTTGATGGGATTAATTAGGAGTGGGTTATTTTCATTAATGAGAACAAGGGTGGGGAAGCGCGGCTGTCCTAGCAGGGCGAAGTAAATGATTCGAGTGCTGTATACGGCTGTGAGGGAGGTGGCTACAAGTGTAATTATTAGGGCTCAGGCGTTGGTATAAGACGTGTTAATGGATTCGATGATAAGATCTTTTGAGTAGAATCCTGTAAGGAAGGGTATACCTGTTAGGGCTAGGCTTCCGGTGATTAATGCTGAGGTTGTGAATGGAAGTGTCTTGTAGAGACCTCCTATTTTTCGGATATCTTGTTCGTCATTTAGACTGTGAATAATGGATCCCGAGCATAGGAAGAGTATTGCCTTAAAAAATGCGTGGGTGCAGATGTGGAGAAATGCTAGGTGGGGCTGATTAATGCCCACAGTAACTATTATTAAGCCTAGTTGGCTAGAAGTGGAAAATGCTACAATTTTTTTGATGTCGTTTTGGGTGAGAGCACAGATAGCTGTAAATAGTGTGGTTACTGCACCCAGGCATAGTATGATAGTTTGGATAGTCTCATTGTTTATTGTTAGTGGGTAGAATCGGATTAGGAGGAAAATGCCGGCTACTACTATGGTGCTGGAGTGAAGTAGGGCTGAGACGGGGGTTGGCCCTTCTATGGCGGAGGGAAGTCAAGGGTGGAGTCCGAATTGGGCAGACTTTCCTGTTGCCGCTAGTAATAATCCGGTGAGCGGGAGGTTTGTGTTGTTTGGGTTAAGAATAAAAATTTGTTGAAGTTCTCAGGTATTAAGGTTAAATAGAAACCATGCTATGGCCAGGAGGAAGCCTACATCTCCGATGCGGTTATACAGAATTGCTTGGAGTGCTGCTGTGTTGGCGTCAGTTCGTCCATATCATCAGCCGATGAGTAAAAATGATATAATACCTACTCCTTCTCAGCCGATAAATAGTTGGAAGAGGTTGTTGGCTGTAACTAGAATTATTATTGTGATGAGAAATATTAGGAGGTATTTAAAGAAGCGGTTAATATTAGGGTCTGAGTGTATATACCATATCGAGAATTCTATAATGGACCATGTGACGAATAGTGCTACGGGTATAAAAATCATGGAGAAGTAGTCTAGTTTGAAGCTGAGGCTTAGTTTTAGGGTTTGGACAGATATTCAATGTCAGTTTGAGATTATTGTTTCTTGGCCCGATTGGATAAAAATTATGGTTGGGATTAGGCTTATTAGGAAGGCATATGAGATTATGGTTTTTACGTAGTTAGGGTAAGATTTTTTGGTGTAAAGGTTAGAGTTTGAAATTATAATTGGTGTCGTTAGAATCAGAAGAGATAGTATTGTGGAGGAGGCAAGTAGGTTTATTACTTTTATTTGGAGTTGCACCAATTTTTTGGTTCCTAAGACCAACGGATAACTTCTATCCTTTAAAAGTGGAGAAAAAGCCGCGTTGTTATACGCGGGGGCATGAGTTAGCAGTTCTTGCAAGCTTTTTCGGTGGATAAGAGTTTTTTGGTCTCTGTTGCTAGATTCACAATCTAGTGTTTTGTTTAAACTATATCTACAGTAAAGAGTACCCAGAATGATTTTGGGGTTAATTGATAGGAGGAGCAGGGGTATTATGTGTATTGCTATGAGGGTGTTCTCTCGGGTGTAGGATGGTGGGAGGTTGTTGATGTGATGTGTTTGTTTACCTCGCTGAGTTGTGATGAGTATATATAGGGAGTATAGGGCAGTAATAACGATGTTAATTCCCATGAGGATAATTGATAGTGAGGATCATGAGAATGTTGATATTACTACAAATAGTTCTCCAATTAAGTTGATTGAAGGGGGTAGGGCTAGATTGGTCAGGCTAGCGAGTAGTCATCAGGCGGCTATAAGGGGGAGCATTGTTTGAAGGCCCCGGGCTAAGATTATAGTACGGCTGTGGATTCGTTCATAATTAGTATTGGCAAGACAGAATAGTATGGATGAGGTGAGTCCATGCGCAATTATTAGGGCTGTTGCTCCTATGTAGCTCCATGGGGTTTGGATGAGGATAGCTACGATGACTAGTGCTATGTGGCTAACTGATGAGTATGCGATTAGTGATTTTAGGTCTGTTTGGCGCAAACAAATTGAACTTGTTATAATTATACCCCAGAGGGATAATATTAGAAATGGGTATGCTATAAAGTTGGTTGTTGGATTTAGTATAGTTGTAATTCGCAGTATGCCATAACCCCCTAGTTTGAGTAATACAGCCGCAAGGACTATTGAGCCAGCAATTGGAGCTTCTACATGGGCTTTTGGTAATCATAGGTGTAAGCCGTATAGGGGTATCTTTACTATGAAGGCTATTATGCACGCTAATCATAGGGCGGAGTTGCTTCAGGAGCTTTCCAGTGAGTTAGAACAGTGTTGGGTAATTAAAATGTTTAGTGATCCCGTAATGTTTTGTAGGTAAATGAGTGCAATTAGGAGTGGGAGCGATCCTACTAAGGTGTAAAATAGGAAGTATAGGCCTGCGTTCAGTCGTTCTGTTTGGCCTCCCCACCGCGTAATGATAATTAGAGTTGGGACTAGGGTTGCTTCGAATAGGATGTAGAAGAAGATTAGTTCTGTGGCTGTGAATGTCATGATTAGAAAGATTTGTAGTAGGATTAGCATAGTAATATACAGTTTTTTCCGTGTATACGACTCTTTGATTAGGTGGAATTGGCTAGCAATAATTATTAGTGGGAGTAGTCATATAGTTAATATTAGTAATGGGGTTGATAATGAGTCTGAGAAATATGTTAAGGATAGGTTTAGGCTATTATCGCCGAATTGATTTAATAGGGGTAGGCTAATTAGGGTAATTATTAGGCTGTAGGCTGTGGTGTTGATTCAGATTATATTATTTTTTGATAATCAGACTAGGGGGATGAGTATAGTTGTAGGAAAAATAATTTTTAGCATTGTAGGAGGTTTAGGTTTTGTACGTGATCCACGCCATATGTGTTTGACACTATAACTAGGAGAGACAATCCTAGGGCGGCTTCACAGGCTGCGAATACTAAAAGAATAATAGGAACTATACTAGCTAAGGTTAAATGTGAGTTGAGAATTGTTACTGATATAGTTACAAATAGGGATAGTATCATGCCTTCTAGACAAAGGAGTGATGACATCAGGTGGGAACGGTACATTAGTAGGCCTAATAGAGATACAGTAAATGCTAGAATTATGTTTATGTAGATGAGGGCCATTTGGTAATTATGAAAATAATCATAATCTAATGAGTCGAAATCACTTGTTTTCGTTAAACTAATTACCAATTACTCAGCTCATTCTAATCCTTTGTGGGATCACTCGTATGCTAAGCTAATAGCTAGTAGAGAAATTAGGGTAAGTGATATAATGAGTATTACATTTAGGTTATTTGTTTGGGAGGCTCATGGAAGCGGGAGGAGTAGAGCAATTTCTAGGTCGAAGAGAAGAAATGTAATAGCTACAAGGAAAAATTTTATTGAGAAAGGGAGGCGAGCGGAGCCTATAGGGTCGAAGCCGCACTCGTATGGGCTTGATTTTTCGGCATAGGAGTTTATTTGTGGCATTCAAAAGGCAAGTAAGACTAACAGGGATGCTAGTAGTGTGTTGATAAGTAGTGTTGCTATTAGGTTTATTACTCTTTTTCGGGGTTAGACCGAAGCTAATTGATTGGAAGTCAATTGTACTGCTTATACTAAAAGGGTAGGAACCTCATCAATAGATAGATACATATAGGAATAGTCAGACAACGTCTACGAAGTGTCAATATCAGGCGGCAGCTTCAAAGCCAAAATGGTGTTTAGAGGTGAAGTGGAATTTTAGTTGTCGTATGAGACACACGAATAAAAATGTGGAGCCGATAATTACGTGTAGGCCATGGAATCCAGTAGCCATGAAGAATGTAGATCCATATACTCCGTCGGCAATCGTAAAGGGGGTTTCGTAGTATTCTGAGGCTTGAAGTAAGGTGAAGTAACCTCCTAGAAGGATTGTGATGAGTAGGGCTTGTAGTATATTCTTGCGGTCTCCCTCCATTAGGCTGTGGTGGGCTCAGGTAATGGATACACCTGAAGCTAGGAGAACAGATGTATTTAGGAGAGGGACTTCTAGGGGGTTTAGGGGGTGGATGCCTGTGGGTGGTCAGCAGCCCCCCAGTTCTGGGGTTGGAGCGAGACTTGAGTGGTAGAAGGCTCAGAAGAAACCGATGAAGAAAAATACTTCGGAGAGAATAAAAAGGATTATGCCGTACCGTAAACCTTTTTGGACGATAGGTGTGTGGTGTCCTTGGAAGGTACCTTCTCGTACGATGTCCCGTCATCATTGATATATGGTTAGTGTGTTGGCTAGTAGGCCTAGTGATAATAGGAGGGTTGAGTTGAAATGGAATCATATTACTAGTCCAGATGTCAGTAGTAGGGCTGATAGGGCCCCTGTGAGGGGCCATGGGCTTGGATTTACTATGTGATATGCATGGGTTTGGTGGGTCATTAGGTATTATCATGTAAGTATAGGCTAACTAATAAAGTAAATACGTAGGCTTGGATTAGGGCTACTGCAAACTCAAGAATTATTAGGAGGAGTAGGATGATGAATGTGATGAGAGATGTTATAATGCTAATGTTTAGGAGTGCTAGGGTGGCCCCTCCGATAAGGTGAATGAGTAGGTGACCGGCGGTGATATTTGCGGTTAGTCGTACTGCTAGTGCTATCGGTTGAATGAACAAGCTAATGGTTTCAATAATAATTAGCATGGGGATAAGGGGGATTGGAGTTCCTTGGGGTAGGAAGTGGGCGAGTGATGCTTTTGTTTTGTGTCGGAATCCAAGAGCCACTGTCCCAGCTCAAAGGGGGATCGCCATTCCTAGGTTTATTGATAGCTGGGTTGTTGGTGTGAAGGAGTGTGGTAGGAGACCCAATAAGTTTGTCGACCCAATAAATATAATGAGGGATATAAGTATGAGAGATCATTTTTGTCCGGTGTGGTTGTGAATAGTTATTATTTGTTTAGATGTGAGGTGAAGGATTCATTGTTGGATTGCGACTAGTCGGTTATTAATCAGTCGGTTGGTTGATGGGAATAAAATGCTTGGAAATATAATAATTAGAGTAACAATAGGTAGACCTATTATCGTAGGGGTAATGAAAGAGGAGAATAAATTTTCGTTCATTTAGTCGATCAAGGGGTCGAATGTTCTGTTGCTTTTATAATAGTAGGCTCTGGGTTTTGATAATAAACGTGTTTTGAAACTTTCAGTTGTATAATAATATATAGTGTAAGGAGCATGGATAGGATGGTAATAAATCATGTTGATGTGTCAAGTTGTGGCATACCATCAAGGGGAGATTAGCACTCCCATTCTTTAACTTAAAAGGTTAACGCTTTGGAATTAGCTTCTTAATGAGATTAGAGTATGGTTGAGGATCATTTTTCGAAGATTTTTAGTGGGACTATTTCAAGGACAATTGGTATAAAGCTGTGGTTGGAGCCACAGATTTCAGAGCATTGGCCGTAATATAGGCCTGGTCGTGTAGATAGTAGGGTTGTCTGGTTTAGGCGTCCTGGAATTGCGTCTGTTTTTAGGCCTAGCGATGGAACAGCTCATGAGTGTAGTACGTCTTCGGATGAAATTAGTATTCGAATTGTCAGTTCCATTGGTAGTACTACTCGGTTATCTACTTCTAGAAGACGCAGTTCCCCTGGTTTTAAGTCCTGTGTTGGTACTATATAGGAGTCGAAAGTTAGGTCCTCGTAGTCCGTATACTCATAGCTTCAGTATCACTGGTGGCCCATAGTTTTTACGGTTAAATAGGGGTTATTAATCTCGTCTATTATGTATAGAATTCGGAGGGATGGAAGTGCAATTATAATTAGGATTATTGCTGGCAAAATTGTTCAGATAGTCTCTACCTCCTGTGCGTCTATCGTGCTGGTGTGGGTTAGGTTAGTTGTAAGCATAACTGAAATGAGGTAAAGTACGAGGGAGCTGATAAGGAAAACGATTATTAGTGCGTGATCATGGAAGTGTAATAGCTCTTCTATGATAGGGGATGTTGCGTCTTGAAAGCCTAGTTGAAAGGGGTACGCCATGGAGGTATATAGGGGTTTAACCTATAATTTAACTTTGACAAAGTTATGTAAATTTTACTAATACCTCTTTAATAGAGAAAGACATAGTGGTTATGATGTTGGCTTGAAACCAATTATAGGGGGTTCGAATCCTTCCTTTCTTACTTTGGATTTACGTATGTGGGTTCTTCAAATGTGTGATATGGCGGAGGGCACCCGTGAAGTCATTCTAGGTTTAGGGTTGACAGTTCCACAGTTGAGACTTCTCGTTTTGATGCGAAAGCTTCTCAGATTATAAAAACTATTAGGATAACGGCTGTCAGGGAGATGAAAGAGCCTATGGAGGATACCGTATTTCATGTAGTGTATGCATCTGGGTAGTCTGAGTAACGTCGTGGTATTCCGGACAGGCCTAGGAAATGTTGTGGGAAAAATGTTATGTTTACACCTACAAATATAATAAGGAAATGAATTTTTGCTCAGGTTGAGTTGAGGGTGTAGCCCGAGAATAGTGGGAATCAGTGGACGAATCCCCCTATAATAGCGAAAACGGCCCCTATGGATAGAACATAGTGGAAGTGTGCTACCACATAGTATGTGTCATGGAGGACAATATCGAGAGAGGAGTTAGCTAGAACAATTCCAGTGAGGCCCCCCACTGTAAAGAGGAAGATGAAGCCCAGTGCTCATAATATTGCTGGAGATCATTTGATGTTTCCTCCGTGAAGAGTGGCTAGTCAACTAAATACTTTGACCCCTGTGGGGATAGCGATAATTATGGTTGCTGAGGTGAAGTATGCTCGTGTGTCAACGTCAAGGCCTACTGTAAATATGTGGTGGGCCCATACGATAAAGCCCAGGAACCCAATTGATATTATGGCTCACACCATGCCCATATATCCGAAAGGTTCTTTTTTGCCAGAGTAGTAGGTGACAATGTGTGAGATTATTCCAAACCCGGGTAGAATTAGAATATATACTTCGGGGTGCCCAAAAAATCAGAAAAGGTGTTGGTATAGAATAGGGTCTCCTCCTCCTGCGGGGTCGAAGAAAGTGGTGTTAAGATTTCGGTCCGTTAGCAGTATGGTAATTCCGGCAGCTAGTACAGGGAGGGAGAGAAGGAGTAGGACGGCCGTGACTAGTACTGATCAAACGAATAGGGGAGTTTGATATTGAGATAGGGCTGGGGGTTTCATGTTGATAATTGTGGTGATAAAATTAATAGCTCCTAGAATTGATGAGACCCCTGCTAGGTGGAGTGAAAAGATTGCTAAGTCCACGGAGGCTCCGGCGTGTGCTAGGTTTCCGGCTAGAGGTGGGTAGACTGTTCATCCCGTTCCAGCTCCGGCCTCTACTGTTGAGGATGCGAGTAGTAATAGGAATGAGGGGGGCAGGAGTCAGAAACTTATATTGTTTATTCGGGGAAATGCTATATCAGGGGCTCCAATTATTAGTGGAATAAGTCAGTTTCCGAAGCCGCCAATCATAATTGGCATGACCATGAAGAAAATTATTACGAAAGCGTGAGCTGTTACGATTACGTTGTAGATTTGGTCATCGCCTAGCAACGCCCCTGGTTGGCCTAGTTCTGCTCGGATTAGTAGGCTTAGGGCAGTTCCTACTATTCCCGCTCAGGCACCAAATAATAAATATAGGGTGCCGATATCTTTGTGGTTGGTTGAGAAGAGTCAACGGTTTATGAACATAGGTAAAATGGCTGAGCAGGCATTAGACTGTAAATCTAAAGACAGGGGTGAAAGTCCTCTTTTTACCAAGCTCTGCAGTGTGTTAGAACACGTCGAATTGCAAATTCGGAGAAGCAGCATAACCCCTGCCAGGGCTTCTCCCGCCTTTTTTTTCTTCGACGGCGGGAGAAGTAGGTTGAAGCCAGTTGTGTATGGTATTTAGCTGTTAACTAAAATTTCGTGGGGTTGGAGCCCACCAATCTAGTAAGGGCTTAGCTTAATTAAAGTGGTTGATTTGCGTTCAATTGATGTGGGGTGCAGACCTGCAGTCCTTAGTATCAGGAGCTAAATGTAATTCATTTACTTGGGGCTTTGAAGGCCCTCGGTCTGGGGTTAACCTAAGCTCCTATTCTAGAAGGGTTAGGATGGGTGATAGGGGTAGGATGAGGGTTGATAGGATGATTAAGGGTGATAGAAGGGGTGTTGGTTTGGTATAGTTAAATTGTCATTTTATTTTTATGTTATTTGTGGATGGAAATATTGTTAAGGATGTGGAATATGTTAAGCGTATGTAGAAGAATAGGTTTAGAAGTGCTGTGATGGCTATGATGGTGGGTATGATGATGTTGTCATTTTTAGTTAATTCTTGAATGATTATTCATTTTGGCAAGAACCCCGATAGCGGGGGCAGACCTCCCAGTGATAGTATTGTTGTTAGGATAGTTGTGGTAAGTAGGGGGGTTTTGTTTCATGTGTGGGATAGGGATAATGTTGTTGTTGATGAATTTAGTATAAATATCATGAATGTTGTAGTTGTTAGAAGAATATAGGTTACTAGATTTAGTAGGGCTATGGTTGGGTTGTATGCTATGATGGCTGTTATTCATCCTATGTGTGCGATGGATGAGTAGGCCATGATTTTTCGTAATTGAGTTTGGTTGAGTCCTCCTCAGCCCCCAATGGCAATGGAAAGAATTGACATGGTGAGGAGCATGTTTAGGTTTGTTGTTGGGGCGATTTGGTATAGAATTGATATGGGGGCTAATTTTTGTCAGGTTAATAGGATTAGGCCTGATGAAAGTTTAATGCCTTGGGTGACTTCTGGCACTCAAAAGTGAAATGGGGATAGTCCTAGTTTTATGGCTAGGGCTAGGGTTATAATAGTTGATGCTGTTGAGTTTAGGGGTTTTGTGATGGTTCATTGGCCTGAGTGTACTAGGTTGATAACGATAGCTAATATGAGTAGTATAGATGCAGTTGCTTGGGTTAAAAAATATTTTGTGGAGGCTTCTATGGATCGTGGGTTGTATTTTTTTATTAGAATGGGGATGATGGCTAATATGTTTATTTCGAAGCCAATTCAGACCATGAGTCAGTGGGAGCTCGTTAGTACAATTATTGTTCCTAGTACGATGGTTAGTATGGTTATTGTAAAAATTAGGGGGTTTATTAGTACGGGAAGGATGTAAACCAACATTTTCGGGGTATGGGCCCGATAGCTTATTTAGCTGACCTTACTTAGAATATGGTGTAATATGGTAGCACTAAGATTTTTGGATTCTTTGGAGTAGGTTCGAGTCCTATTATTCTAGAAATAAGGGGATTTTCACCTCTATTATTTACTCTATCAAAGTAACTCTTTTATCAGACATATTTCTTATGTTTGTGGTGGGATGCTTGCTATGGTAATTGGCATGGCTACGTGTCATATGCACAGGGCTAGAGTGAGGGGGAGGAAATTTTTTCATAGTAGGTGTATTAGTTGGTCATATCGAAATCGTGGGTAGGATGCTCGAATTCATAGGAAAAACACAGTTAGCAAGAGGGTTTTAATGATTAGATTTGCTGAATATAGCTCTGGTATTGTGGGGTTGTGGAATGCGCCTATAAATAAGATTACGGTAAGGGTATTTATTATAATAATATTGGCGTATTCGGCCATAAAAAAGAGGGCAAATGGGCCTCCGGCATATTCTACATTGAAGCCTGAGACTAGCTCTGATTCTCCTTCAGTTAAGTCAAATGGGGCTCGATTTGTTTCTGCTAGTGTGGAAATGAATCATATTATGGCTAATGGCCATGAGGGTAAGATTAGTCAAATATATTCTTGGGTAATAATTAGGGTTGATAGTGAGAAGGATCCGCTTAGTAACAGGACTGATAGGAGGATGATTGCTAAGGTGACTTCGTAAGAGATTGTTTGTGCTACTGCTCGTAGGGCTCCAATTAGGGCATATTTTGAGTTTGAGGCCCATCCTGATCATAGGATTGAATAGACGGCCAGGCTGGATATGGCTAGCATGAATAGTACGGCTAAATTTATGTTAATTAGAGGGTGTGGTATGGGGAGAGGAATTCATATTGTTAGGGCGAGGGTTAAGGCTAGGATGGGGGCTATGATAAATATAAATGGGGAGGATGTTGATGGGCGCAGGGGTTCTTTGGTAAATAATTTTACGGCGTCAGCTGCGGGCTGGAGGAGTCCGTATGGGCCTACCACGTTAGGTCCTTTACGGAGTTGCATGTAACCTAAAACTTTTCGCTCAACAAGTGTAAGGAATGCAACGGCTAGTAGAATTGGAATAATCAGTGCTAGGAGATTAATAATGTACATGTTGTTAGGAAGAGGAGTTGAACCTCTGATTATAAAGGCTTAAATTTTATGCAATTACCGGGCTCTGCCATCCTAACATTAGCCCTGTTCTCGGGCGTTGGTGTATATATTGTTAATTACTAGATTAAGATTATATCATCTATTGGTTTGAAGGCGCTTGTGTTAAGTTGGCCTTGTTTCTCTTGTCCTTTCGTACTGGGAGAAACCGTGTAATAGATAGAAACCGACCTGGATTACTCCGGTCTGAACTCAGATCACGTAGGACTTTAATCGTTGAACAAACGAACCGTTAATAGCGGCTGCACCATTGGGATGTCCTGATCCAACATCGAGGTCGTAAACCCTATTGTCGATATGGACTCTCAAATAGGATTGCGCTGTTATCCCTAGGGTAACTTGTTCCGTTGATCAAAAGAAATTGGATCACTGAATGATAGAGGGTTTCGACTTGTTAGTCTAGACTGTGTCACTCGGGAGTTGTTTTATATTCCGAGGTCACCCCAACCTAAATTGCTAGCCCAGTAAAAGTTGATTTATTTTCCTTAGAAGTGTGGTGCTTATTTTGTGGGTTAGTTAATTAAAGCTCCATAGGGTCTTCTCGTCTTATTTGTGAACTCCCGCCTCTTCACGGGAAGGTCAATTTCACTGATTGGAAGTAAGAGACAGTAAAACCCTCGTGTGGCCGTTCATACAAGTCCTTATTTAAAGAACAAATGATTATGCTACCTTTGCACGGTCAGGATACCGCGGCCGTTTAACGGATGTCACTGGGCAGGCAGTGCCTCCAATAATTGTAATGCTGGAGGTGATGTTTTTGGTAAACAGGCGGGGTTTATGTTTGCCGAGTTCCTTTTACTTCTTTTAATCTTTCCTTTGGGTGCACTCCTGTGTTGGGTTAACAGTTGTATTAATAAGTGCTTTAGTTGGGGGCGTGTATTTATCTTACTGTTAATTATCAGTGGGGGATCCGTTCTGATATAAGCTTGTGCAAGGAGAAATTAGTTCTTGTTACTCATATTAACAGTATTTCTTCTACTTTATAGTAGAATAGTCCAGTATTGGGCTAGGAGTTCGCAGATAATTGTTTGGATTATGGGTGGGGAGTCGTTGAGCTTGAACGCTTTCTTAATTGGTGGCTGCTTTTAGGCCAACTATGGGGCTTTGGGGGCTTACTCTCTAGTAAAGGTTGTATCCTGTTTCTAAAAGGCTGTACCCTTTTAGATTATATTTTAAGTCTGCATTTTAGCTCTGGGTCTTATAGGCAGGCTTAAAGTTGAACTAAAATTCCATTCTGGACAACCAGCTATCACCAGGCTCGGTAGGCTTTTCACCTCTACCTAAAAGTCTTCTCACTATTTTGCTACATAGACGAGTTTGCTCTTTAGCTGCTTTTGGGTAGCTCGTCTGGTTTCGGGTTAGTTGGCTTAAGTTCTCTTTGTCAAGTTGCTCTAGTTAAATCATTATGCAAAAGGTACAAGGGGTAAGCTTTGCTGTTCTTTACTTTTAATGAGTCTTTCATCTTTCCCTTGCGGTACTTTCTCTATAGCGCCAATTAGAATTTCTATCTCCTATACTTTAATAAGGTAAATGTTTTGGTTTATTTGGGGGTGGTAGTTGTGTTGGGGAAAATGTGGGCTAGCATTTGTTCAAAGTGACTGTATTATATGGTATCTTCTGGGTGTAAGCCAGGTGCTTTCTATAAGCTACACTTTGAATTTTCCAAGCGCACTTTCCAGTACGCTTACCTTGTTACGACTTATCTCCTCTTGTAGGTGTGTACGTTCGTTAATAGGGTTGATTAGTTGTACCTAGGTACTTGAGGAGGGTGACGGGCGGTGTGTGCGTGCTTCATGGCCTCATTCAATTAAGCTCTCTATTCTTAATTTACTACTAAATCCTCCTTCCGTTTTCGGTTTCACGAAAAGTTCCGTCATGTTCTATATTAGAAAATGTAGCCCATTTCTTCCCGGTCCATGGGCTACACCTTGACCTAACGTTTTTATGTTGAATGGTTTGGCTTACTTTGGCTCCTTTTTAGGGTTTGCTGAAGATGGCGGTATATAGGCTGTATTAGCAAGGACTGGTGAGGTTTATCGGGGTTTATCGATTACAGAACAGGCTCCTCTAGAGGGATATAAAGCACCGCCAAGTCCTTTGAGTTTTAGGCTGTTGCTAGTAGTACTCTGGCGAGTAGCATTGTTGTAATAACTGCTAAGGTTTAGGGCTGAGCATAGTGGGGTATCTAATCCCAGTTTGTGTCTCGGCTTTCGTGTGTCGAAATATTTAAAGTCACTTTCGTGGTTTGTTTTTGTCTGAGCTAAAGCTTTCTACGGCATAGCCCAGATTTAACTTTATTGATGGGGGCTTCTAAACACGCTTTACGCCGTATGTCTATTAACTTGGGTTAATCGTATGGCCGCGGTGGCTGGCACGAAATTTACCAACCCTGGGTTAGCATGGCTTAGTCAAACTTTCGTTTATGGCTTAATTTTTATCACTGCTGTGTCCCGTGGGGGTGTGGCTAGGCAAGGCGTCGTGAGCTACTGTAGTAGTGTGCTTGATACCCGCTCCTTCATTGTCAGTTAGTGATTTGAAGGGCATCTTCACCGGGGTGCGGATACTTGCATGTGTAATCCTGCTAAAAGCTAATAGAAAGGCCAGGACCAAGCCTTTGTGTTTATGGAGTATTAAATACTCATCTAGGCATTTTCAGTGCCTTGCTTTGGGTTTAAGCTACATTAAC